TACTTAGTTTATTCGTTTGTCGTACAAAAAAACTTTTGGAATTCCCGCTAGAAATAGATTTCCCCAAGGAAAACGCTTTTAACGCTGCCGAATACCCCTTCCTTTTCCAAAAATTTTTACGAATACGCTTTTTTGATGCAGAAGTACGTTTTTTTGGAACTGCCATTTAAATAAAAATTAAGAGATTACTCATTGGTATAGCTGGATGTGAAAGACATCTATTGTTCAAAAAAATCTGCGCTTTTATAAATTCACTATGTATTTCTTTTTTCATTTTCTAGAAAATCTTTTTTCTAAAAAGATAAAATATAAAACAATAGATAAGAAGGGTGAACGGTGTGGGAAAATCAGATAAAATATTACTAAAAATAGAACAAAGAAGAATATTTTAAATAACTTACCCGGGAAAAAGATGCCTAATTTGACTTTAATTTTCAAATTCGAAGTAGATTAGTAATTAATCTATTTCTTTCATATGATTTGACCAATTGTAATTTCGTGATTTGAATATTTGAAGTATTTAGCAGAAATTCAGAAAGACTAAGTAAAAAGAAATCAAAATGAAAAAATTCTATTGAAGTTAGTACATATCTTCATTTTTTTATTGACTCCTTTCAAAAGAGGTAAGGTCCGGTGAATCGGAAATAGTTAATATTAATTAAGAATTAAAAAAAGTTTTTTTATGGAACAGACATATCAATATGTGTGGATTTTACCTTTCGTTCCACTTCCAGTCCCTATGTTAATAGGAGTGGGACTTCTTCTTTTTCCGACAGCAACAAAAAACCTTCATCGTATGTGGGCTTTTCCAAGTATTTTATTGTTAAGTATAGTCATGATTTTTTCAACTAATCTATCTATTCAACAAATAAATAGCAGTTCTATCTATCAATATGTATGGTCTTGGACCCTCGATAATGATTTTTCTTTAGAATTCGGCTGCTTGATTGATCCACTTACTTCTATTATGTTGATGTTAATCACTACTGTTGGAATTATGGTTCTTATTTATAGTGATAATTATATGGCTCACGATCAAGGATACTTGAGATTTTTTGCTTATATGAGTTTTTTCAGTACTTCCATGTTGGGATTAGTTACTAGTTCAAATTTGATACAAATTTATATTTTTTGGGAATTGGTTGGGATGTGTTCCTATCTATTAATAGGGTTTTGGTTCACACGACCCCCTGCGGCAAATGCTTGTCAAAAAGCGTTTGTAACTAATCGTGTAGGGGATTTTGGTTTATTATTAGGAATTTTAGGTTTTTATTGGATAACGGGTAGTTTTGAATTTCAGGATTTATTCGAAATCCTCAATAACTTGATTTATAATAATCAAGTCAATTTTCCATTTGTTAATTTGTGTGCTGCTCTATTATTTGCCGGTGCAGTTGCTAAATCGGCACAATTTCCCCTTCATGTGTGGTTACCTGATGCTATGGAAGGACCTACTCCCATTTCGGCTCTTATACATGCTGCTACTATGGTAGCGGCAGGGATTTTTCTTGTAGCTCGTCTTCTTCCTCTTTTCATAGTTATACCTTATATAATGAATTTAATCTCGTTGATAGGCATAATCACACTATTATTAGGAGCTACTTTAGCTCTTGCTCAAAAAGACATTAAGAGGGGTTTAGCTTATTCGACAATGTCTCAATTGGGTTATATGATGTTTGCTCTAGGAATGGGGTCTTATCGAAGTGCTTTATTTCATTTGATTACTCATGCTTATTCCAAAGCATTATTATTTTTAGGGTCTGGGTCCGTTATTCATTCAATGGAAACTCTTGTTGGTTATTCTCCGGATAAAAGTCAGAATCTCGTTCTTATGGGTGGTTTAACAAAACATGTACCGATTACCAAAACCTCCTTTTTATTAGGTACACTTTCTCTTTGTGGTATTCCACCGCTTGCTTGTTTTTGGTCAAAAGATGAAATTCTTAATGATAGTTGGTTGTATTCGCCGATTTTCGCTATAATAGCTTCGGCCACGGCAGGATTAACCGCATTTTATATGTTTCGGATCTATTTACTTACTTTTGAGGGGCATTTAAACGTTCATTTTCAAAACTATAGTGGCGCCAAAAATACCTCCTTCTATTCCATATCCCTATGGGGTAAAGGGTGTTCCAAAAAAATTAACAAAACTTTTCGTTTATTAAGAATGAATAATAATGAAAGTTCTTCTTTTTTTTCGAAAAAGACATATCGAAGTGATGAGAATGTAAGAAAAAAAAGCGGTCGCCGGCCTTTTATTAATATTCTTCATTTTGATTATCAAAAGCCCTTTTCCTATCCTTATGAATCGGATAATACGATGTTAGTTTCTTTAACTATACTAGCCCTATTTACTTTGTTTGTTGGATCTCTAGGAATTTCTTTTAATAAAAAAGGAACAGATTTTGATATATTAACTAAATGGTTAGCTCCGTCTATTAATCTTTTACATCAAAAGTCAACGGATTCGGTGGGTTGGTATGAATTTTTCAACGATGCC